CCGCATCGTTAGCTTGGAAGGCTAGGGGTTATAGTCGACGTTGATTCATCATTTTTAACGTCTCTAATTCAAAACCGAACGTGAAACTTTTGTTTCATTCGGCTCCTTTACGGAAGAAATTAAGAGATGGAAGACATGAAAAAGAAAATTGACCCATAACATCTATGTAAGCCTTTCTGTATGAATACATTTACTGTATGAATACATTAACTGTATGAATACATTTAAAACACCTTGCTTTTTAGATGATCCCTATAGAAGAGGAGTATTATAACAATCTGTTTTTTTTCTAGTTACTTCGTTCTCTATTTCTATTTGAGAGAATCCTTAGGAAAAGAATAAGATTTCCACCGAGCTAAAAAAAATATGTCGACGTCTCTAGTAAACTAAAGTAATCGTTTAATAGCTATTTTGCTTCAATCTCTCCTATACAAAACAAATAAAAAATGGAAGATTTAGTTACGATTAGAAATAAACTCTCTATATCTTTCTCCATGGATCCTTTACTCATACTCAAAAAATTGGGTATATGGATCCAATTCCAAAAACTTATGTTTCATAATTTTCTAATTCAATTTGTCAATTTAGAATTGATTCTTCTTGGATACAAATTACGATAATGTATATTATTCCTCGAATCGTTCGTTGAGAGGTATAAAGGATTAAACCCCTTTAAGTAAGAAATAAAGTTTTTGATCGGGATATGAATCAAACGAGGGATCCCTTAACTATTAAGGGTCCATAGAACGAATCGCACTTTTACCACTAAACTATACCCGCTACAATGCAATTATTGTATAGAAATGGACCTTTTGTCGAACAAGGGAATCAGTCGTAATGAAGAAATAGGATCCTAAACGTAATTAATAATAGGAACATAATGTTATGAAAATTAGAATGTTGACATGTTTCGTAAGGGGACCTTCTAATGAATTTAAGAAAAGGAGGAGACTCTCATTTTTGGGTTTTGTTTTTGCTGAAGCGGAAGGTGTTTTGACAGATACATCTCAACAAAACTACTTAATCCATAACATAAAAATGCATTGTGCAAGAATCCATAGTTCCATTCTTTTTTTTTTTTAGATACGTTACCAGAAAAAAAAAAGAAGGAGTAATAAAAAATGACATTTCGATCTTATATCATTTTGGTTCTATATCATAGGAATCCAAAAGTCTTTTTTTTTTTTTTTATGTTTGATCTTGTTTAAATAAGAAGTATTTTTTTTTTTTCAAATCAAATACATTCAAATAAATCATTGTTGTCCAGGATTCATGGGAAGAAAAAGAGCCCGGCTAGGTACTGGCCTGGCCGGGCTGGCTCTGGCTGTATAAAAAGAAACTATAAAAATAGAATAATTATATATAATAATGAATAGAAATCTATTCTAAATGAATAGAAATCTATTCTAAATAGAAAATCAAATAGAAATAGAATAAAAAAAAGAGAGATAAGATAGAAAACAAGAGATAAAGAAGGTTTTTTTCAAGCCCTACTTTTTGTTCTTTTTGTTTATGCGATGTAACATAAACACAGTAATTCCATTTTTTCAATTGGGGAGAGATGGCTGAGTGGACTAAAGCGTCGGATTGCTAATCCGTTGTACGAATTTTTGTACCGAGGGTTCGAATCCCTCTCTTTCCGTTGATGGTTTGATTTTTTTTATTTACTAGTTAAAGATGTAAAATAAATATATAATCCGAAAAATATTTCAAAATCCAGCACAAGCAAAGAAAACACAGAAAACAAAAAATATTTTTTATTCTTCACGTGCTGGATTACGTCCTGGATCGTTAGATAGGAATCCGAAGATGAAAAGAGAAACAAAGAATATCACTACCGTGTAAACAAATAGTTTTAGAGTAAGCATTACAAAATCTCCAAGATAATTAAAAAAAAACGACAGAGAAAGAGAATAGATTCTCTTATATTATATTTTACACATTATGTTTCTTTTGATACTAAGTTTATAAGAAATGAAGTGATTTCGAGGAAATATAGAAAATAAAATTCGGAATCTTATTTGTAGGAAGAGTCGAGTCTTTTATTAATATTACCAGTATTACTATTACCAAAAATTTTCTTTCATATCCACAATCTAGGTATTGGTGGTGGACTCAAATCTAATAATAGGATTAGGATTTCTCAATGGAAAAAACGTAAGAATGAGGAAATGATGAGATGGTCCAAATTTTTCTTGTCTATCAAAAAATTTCAATATTTGAATCGAGGATTCACACTGTAAGACTTATCTGATCTTATAAAATGTTCGAATTTTTTTTTCGAAAAAATTCTGAATTTTTTTAGGACATTATTCAAATTAAAGATCTCATCGAAAACTTACAGCAGCTTGCCAAACAAAAGCTAAGAGAAAAAAGAGTAGAGGTATTACTGGCATAATATCTACAATTGGATTCAAAAAAGCGTAGGCTTCGGGTAATTTCGCCAAGAAAAAACTACTTGAATAAAGGGCAGAGTGAATACAAATACAGAACAAACTAAAGATATTAAGCATAACAAACATTTTGTTCTTTAAGAAAATTAATTGTATTTTTGCTTTTTTTTTTTTGAATTAGAATTTTTATTGTATATGTATATATATATGTATAATTTGTATTATCATTTTTAATATTATCAAAATAAAATATAAAAATGAAAAAGAAAAGAATTCTATTTATATATTCTATATAAATAGATAAAATTATATAGAATATATATATAATAATATATATTAATTATTAATCTAGAATAATAATCAAAATGGAATTCTTATATTAATATATAATAAAAAGAAAATCTAAAAATATAGAAGAATTCGAATAATTTAAGAATGAAAATAATTCAAATATTTAATTAATATTTATAATTTTGATTTATTATTATTTATATTTTGAATTTAATATTCAAAAATATCAAAAAATAGAATATTAATATTTATAATATTTCATTTCTATTATTAATAATAATTTGGTTATTTGTTGAATTTACGATTTAAACTATCTATTAATTAGTATTAATATAACTATTTTAATAAATAGTTATTAATTATAGATATTAATTAATATTAATAAAAATATTAATTAATATTAATAAAAAACTAATATTAATAAATTAGTAAAACTAAAAAAAATGAATCAAATAAGATCCCCCAAAATCTTTCTTTGATTTGAACTTATCCAGTTCAAAATATTTTTTTTTGATTCTGAAATCAAAAATAGAAGAAATCATACTTTCATACAATATCTTAATTGAATTCTATGTAATGATCAAAAATTTCAGTTTAATTTGATATCTACCCATATCAAAATCCGATTAACAATTTATTCTATTAGATATTTTTGAACTGGAATTGACGAACAACCAATAATAATACTAGTGTTTATTAGTGTCGACTCAAAATGGGGCGTGGCCAAGCGGTAAGGCAACGGGTTTTGGTCCCGCTATTCGGAGGTTCGAATCCTTCCGTCCCAGAGCATATCCATTCATGATGGATATCATATTTGAATACAAATTGTATATCACAATAAAAATGACCTTTTCTTTTTTTTGAATCATTCGTCTCTAATTCTAATCTAAATCGAGTCGCTTTTGAAGATGTAGATTCAAAAGCGACTCGATTTTTTTATATTTTTTTTCTAATCTTTTTTTTTTGAAGAAATTCATTTTTTTCTAGTTTACAAACTCTCAAAATAGACAAAATAGAATAGAAAATCTATTCATACAATATCGAGTTAATTTGAATTTTTTTTATACTTTCTTTACTTTAGAAATTGTCCCTTCATATAGAAGGAAAACCTCGAATAGAAGTAAAAAGGATAGATTATTATGTATCGATTGAATCAATGACTATTCACGATTTCATAATTGAATCAATTACATGCCGGATCCAAACTAAAGGAATGTTATGGTAAAACTTCGTTTGAAACGATGTGGTAAAAAGCAACGTGCGACTTGAAAGACATGATTAGCTTAGCTGTGGATTCTTACATCCGCTATTTTCTCTAGTATATAGAAATCGGGGTGCTCTTGGCTCGACATCGTTTGTTCTGTTCCACTAGAACTCATTGTTTTGGTTTAGGGGACGGGAGAGGGATTGGTGATGGAAATAGTACATGATGGAGCTCGAGTTGATTCATTTGTCAGGGGCAAGTATCTACGGTTAGTGAAAATTAATAAGTTAGAACAACTTCGTAAGTATATTTTTGATAGAGAAATCGAAAGGATCCAATTCGAGCAAGGTTCAAAAAAAAAGTCAAATTTGTTGGAATTGGTAAAACTTTTTGGATCAAAAGTGTATCTGGGGGAATCAACCTTCTATTTGTATGATTCTTTGAGAGAAAGAAATATAAAAATGGTATGTTGCTGCCATTTTTGAAACGATTAAACATCCTCGAAGTAATGTCTAAACCCAATGATTCAAGGAAAAGCTAAAGGATCCTGGAACAAGTAAATACCATTTTCAAATTGTCTCAACAATTCTATTAGAATAACAATTCTATTAGAACGAAGAAAAAAAAAGAGATTCTAAAGAAGACAGGCAAGAAGGGGGGGTAGAGACCGCTCAATAAATGAAATACCTAAGGGTTTTGTTTTCCTTTGAGTTATTTGAGAATTATCAAATTTGAGTTATGAGGTTGTGAATACGAGGAGTTCTTTTTTTTTTTTTTCAGAAAGAAAAAGAATAAGAAAAAAAATACTTAAATCATAGTCTAATTGATTTGATGATTTTACTGATCTATTTGACATCATAATTTTTAATTTTCTCGAGCCGTACGAGGAGAAAACTTCTTATACGTTTCTAAGGGGGGTCTATTGTTCATATATATCTATCCCAATGAGCCGTTTATCGAATCGTTGCAATTGATGTTCGATCCCGAAGAGAGGGAAGAGATCTTAGGAAAGTGGGTTTTTATGATCCAATAAAGAATCAAACCTATTTAAATATTCCTGTTATTCTATATTTCCTTGAACAAGGCGCTCAACCTACAGGAACTGTTCAGGATATTTCAAAAAAAGCGGGTGTTTTTATGGAACTTTGCCCTAATCAACAAACGAAATTCTCTTAATGAAATAAAAAAAAAGAGGGGGGATGACTTGTATATAGATTTATAGAACTCTTTTCTCTTTTATCCCCCCCCCGCTCTCTTGTTCTATTCATACCTAATTTTTTATTTCTTATTGTTGACATAGAATGCTGTTTTCTCTAGCCACAAAAATTGATTTTTATCGATCTTCAAAATGAACATAAAAAGAATAGAATTGAAATAGGGTTGAAAAAAAGAATTCCAGCACATATAGTGACATATAGAGTGAAATAATACTCCGGTTCTCACGAAAAGAATCATTTTTTTGAATACCCACTCGCTCGTTATTATTATCAGTTACTAATCCTAGTGATTGGATTTAGATACTTATTTTTTTTTGATAGTAAATAAATGAGATATAATATTTAAAATAGAATATTTATATGATTTTTTATCGAATGACTATTCATCTATTGTATTTTCATGTAAATAGAGGAAAAAAGCTCTATGGAAAAATGGTGGTTCAATTCTATGTTGTTTAAGAGAGAGTTAGAATACAGGTGTGGGTTAAGTAAATCAATGGATAGTTTTGGTCCTATTGAAAATACCAGTGTAAGTGAAGACTCGATTTTAACTGATATGGATAAAAACATTCCTAGTTGGAATGAAAGTGACAATTCTAGTTACAGTAATGTTGATTATTTAGTCAGTGTCAGGAACATCCGGAATTTCCTATCTGATAAAACTTTTTTAGTTAGGGATAGTAAGAGGAACAGTTATTCCATATATTTTGATATTGAAAATCAAATTTTGGAGATTGGCAATGATCATTCTTTTCTAAGTGAACCAGAAAGTTTTTTTTATAGTTATAAGAATTCTAGCTATCTGAAGAATGTTTCTAAAAGTGATGATGATCATTCCATGTATGATACTAAATCTAGTTGGAATAATAACATTCATAGTTGCATTGAGAGTTATCTTCGTTCTCCAATCTGTATTGATAGTTACATTTTAGGTGATAGTGACAAATACAATGACAGTTACTTTTATAGTTACATTTGTGGTAAGGGCAGAAATAGTAGTGAAAGCGAGAGTTCTAGTATAATAACTAGCACGAATCATACAAAAGATAGTGATTTAACTAAAAGAGAAAGTTCTAATGATCTCGATGAAACTCAAAAATACAAGCATTTGTGGATTGAATGCGAAAATTGTTATGGATTAAATTATAAGAAATTTTTTAAATCAAAAATGAATATTTGTGAACACTGTGGATATCATTTGAAAATGAGCAGTTCAGATAGAATCGAACTTTCGATTGATCCAGGTACTTGGAATCCTATGGATGAAGACATGATCTCTCTGGATCCCATTGAATTTCATTCGGAAGAGGAAGTTTATAAGGATCGTATTGATTCTTATCAAAGAAAGACAGGATTAACTGAGGCTGTTCAAACAGGCACAGGCCAACTAAACGGTATTCCTGTAGCAATTGGGATTATGGATTTTAAGTTTATGGGGGGTAGTATGGGATCCGTAGTAGGTGAGAAAATCACCCGTTTGGTCGAATATGCTACCAATCAACTTTTACCTCTTATTCTAGTATGTGCGTCCGGAGGAGCACGTATGCAAGAAGGAAGTTTGAGCTTGATGCAAATGGCTAAAATATCTTCTGCTTTATATGATTATCAAACAAATAAAAAGTTATTCTATGTATCGATCCTTACATCTCCTACTACTGGTGGGGTAACAGCTAGTTTTGGCATGTTGGGGGATATCATTATTGCCGAACCCAATGCTTACATTGCATTTGCGGGGAAAAGAGTAATTGAACAAACGTTGAATAAGACAGTACCCGAAGGTTCGCAAGCGGCTGAATATTTATTCCATAAGGGCTTATTTGATTCAATCGTACCGCGTAATCCTTTAAAGGGGGTTCTGAGTGAGTTATTTCAGCTCCATGCTTTTTTTCCTTTGACTCAAAATGAAAAATCAAGCAGAGTCTAAAATTCTTTTAAAATTCTTTTTTTTTTACTAAAAATCCTTGTTAGTGGCTCATATTATAACGAATTTTTCAAGAATTTGTAAGAAAAAACTCTTTTTTTTTTTCATTTTTTAGCTTCAAAATAAAAAGAAATTATCAGACAAAAATTAAATTAGAAGACACAAGAGCAAAGTAATAAGATAATAATAGAAGAATACTAAGAATAAGAAAAAGGTGTACTATCGTATATATGTTTCTTGTAGAAATAGAAGGCGAAATCATTCCATTTATTTCATTTAGTTCTATATTCCTTATATATATATTTATTATTAGATTCTATTTGTACTTTTGATTCTATTTTTTATTAATTTATTATTTTTTTTTTGTTATATTCTATATTCATTATCTATTCTATACTCAATATATACAATATATATTAGTATATATTCTCTATATTTATTATTATATATTCACTTAGCTATCTTAGTATAATTTTTCATATATACTTATACTAAGTATATATGAATTCTAGTGATTATAGACTATCTTTATAACAATATAAGAATAATAAAAATATGAAATTAATATAACAAAAATTTGAATATAACAAAAAAAAATAACAGGTACAAATATTTAATCGACCATTCTATGACAAACTTACCCTCCATTTTTGTGCCTTTAGTGGGCCTAGTATTTCCAGCAATTGCAATGGCTTCTTTATTTCTTCATGTTCAAAAAAACAAGATTTTTTAGATACGGGTAGTAGGGACAAATCTCAATCTGGAACCAATTCGATGAATTACTCCTAAAGGTTTACATCAAAATGATGTTAGTTGATGAAAGTTACTTCGGAAACAAAGAAAAGTAAAGTCAAATGAATTTGCTTGGGTTATTTATTCTCCCAATTCCAATAAAATAGAACTGGATCTAATATGAGTTGGCGATCAGAACGTATATGGATAGAACTTATAACGGGGTCTCGAAAAACAAGTAATTTCTGCTGGGCCTTTATCCTTTTTTTAGGTTCATTAGGGTTCTTATTGGTTGGAACTTCCAGTTATCTTGGTAGGAATTTGTTATCCTTATTTCCGTCTCAGCAAATTCTTTTTTTTCCACAAGGGATCGTGATGTCTTTCTATGGAATCGCGGGTCTCTTTATTAGTTCTTATTTGTGGTGTACAATTTCGTGGAATGTAGGTAGTGGTTATGATCGATTCGATAGAAAAGAGGGAATAGTGTGTATTTTTCGTTGGGGATTTCCTGGAAAAAATCGTCGTATTTTTCTCCGATTCCTTATGAAAGATATTCAGTCCATCAGAATAGAAGTTAAAGAGGGTATTTATACTCGTCGTGTCCTTTATATGGAAATCACAGGACAGGGGGCCATTCCCTTGACTCGTATTGACGAGAATTTGACTCCACGAGAAATTGAACAAAAAGCTGCAGAATTAGCCTATTTCTTGCGTGTACCAATTGAAGTATTTTGACAAAAAAAATGAACTGAAAAATGAATGCTTTCTTAGGAAAAAGAATTTTTTTTTGAAATTTTTCTATTTTGATAGAAGGGGCATTCTTTGGTTTCGAAATCCGACTAATATTCATTACGCGAAATGCCCTTTCGTGTATTCATCAAAAGGGGTAATTGCTTCGAATCTTAGCAATTGATATCTTCTGAAACAATATTTTTTTCTTCATTCGAATTGGCAGTGGATTCTTTCGCTTTCTTATTCTATTTCTGTATTCTTTCTAAATTCAAGGACTAACTCGCAAATTGCAAATAAAAAACGCGGGAATATATTCTAAATTTATATGAATAGATTATAGATTTATATATAGGCTCTATGACTTGTAATAGAACTTATGCTTGATAGAAATATTATTATCATATAGAGTTGACGAATGAGGTGAAACTGAGTTCATTAAAGACGAAAAATGGCAAAAAAGAAAGCATTCATTTCCCTTCTATATCTTACATCTATAGTCTTTTTGCCCTGGTGCATCTCTTTCACATTTAAGAAAAATATGGAATCTTGGGTCACTAATTGGTGGAATACTAGGCAATCCGAGATTTTCTTGAATATCATTCAAGAAAAGAGTATTCTAAAAAAATTCATAGAATTCGAGGAATTGTTCCTCTTGGATGAAATGCTAAAGGAATACCCGGAAACACGTCTACAAAACCTTCGTACCGGAATCTACAAAGAAACCATCCAATTGATCAAGACGCACAACGAAGATCGTATCCATACGGTTTTGCACTTCTCGACAAATATAATCTGTTTCGTTATTCTAAGTGGTTATTCTATTCTAGGTAATCAAGAACTTATTATTATTAACTCTTGGGTTCAAGAATTCCTATATAACTTAAGTGACACAATAAAAGCTTTTTCTATTCTTTTAGTAACTGATTTATGTATAGGATTCCATTCGACCCATGGTTGGGAACTAATGATTGGTTCTGTTTATAAAGATTTTGGATTTGCTCAGAATGATCAAATTATATCTGGTCTTGTTTCCACTTTTCCAGTCATTTTAGATACAATTTTAAAATATTGGATTTTCCGTTATTTAAATCGCGTATCTCCGTCACTTGTAGTGATTTATCATTCAATGAATGATTGAAAAAACGATCCACCGATCCAATTATAAATTTGGTTATTTTGTACAAAAGCTAAACATTCAAAAATTTACTTATTCTTTTCTTTTTCTTTCTACCCACCCAAGGGATTCTTCCTATATTCCAGGAAAATTTTTTCAGGAAATAGCAGAATCATGGATAGGGAACTATGCCAGTGACCTACCTAATCTTATTGTAGAAATTTTCAGGATCAATGATTGGACCATGCAAACTAGAAATGCCCTTTCTTGGATAAAGAAAGAGATTACTCGATCCATTTCCGTATCGCTCATCATATATATAATAACTCGAGCACCCATTTCAAATGCATATCCCATTTTTGCACAGCAGGGTTATGAAAATCCGCGAGAAGCAAC